CAAGCGTCCTTGTGAAGCGTGCGTCATCTCTTGTCTGAATTGAAGGCATCTCAATTACTACCTAAGGCCTCTCCGACCTTGGTTTACGTCTGATTCAATTCTCCCTTGCTTCCTTCTTTGTTCCGGTAATATATTAAAGTTGTTAAAAAAAAAAGGTACTTTGTTCCCCTTGAGTTCTCGTCTATCTATCTGTATAGGTCACCCCTTGCAATTCAATTAGGACAAGGGTCTCAGACTCTTCTTTCTTCTGATCTGTCAGAAAGGCTCTATCTTCTTTTCTTTCTTTGGTCATCTGTCCGCTAAGTGGTTATCATCATTCACCCCAGCTCTCATTAAGCCAAGACTCTCATTCGGCGAAAGGAGTATATCTTTCCTTCTTTCAAGTGTTCCTTCGACGCTTTCCGAGTTTCAAGTGTTCTTTAAAGGGAGGCGTACCATAAGCTGTCAAAGGGGATAGGTCCCTGGTAGAGGCAGAATCCATGGGTGTAGATTTCATCTAAGAAGTACCGCAGCCTCTCATATGAGCCTGAAACAAAGGGGCTCCCAACGAAAGAAAGAGCGAAGAAAAAGACGAATTGAAGAGTCAAACCATATCTGTTCGCCTTAGTGAATCATGAGCGGAAAGCCCTTCTATTTTAGAGTTTAGATTGCTCATAGGTATTCTTAAGGTGCTAGGAAGAATCGCAACCCGAGAGACAGCATTAGTATAAAGAGCAGGCTGCTCCTAGGAAAGGAGCTACTCACGCATTAACAAAATTAGGTAAACCATAAAAACTGAAAAGTGAGCTAGTCTAATTGTCCCAAACGCTGATCTCGGTCTTGGTCTTGCTTGTTGGCTCACCCAAGGCAGTTTCCAGTCTCATGGCGAGATCCGTTGATTCCAGGTGAAATTTAGCAATTCAGCCTGGTTGGGCTATCCACTTGAAAAGAGGGGTCCCTTTCTATTTGAAATAATACTAGCTCCCCGCTCCATCAAAAAATCTCTATGCTTACATGTATGCCGGGTCATTGGATGGAAGAGCTGCTACTGGAGTGCCGGGCAAGGGGTGACTCCGGAAAAAAAGGGGTATGCTACTCAATAACGAAGGTATAAGGTCTCATTTTCCGTGAGTCCGGGTACGGTTGATGTAATTAAAGAGAGGCTTGTATCGAGATCCGTAGGAATAAATACGAGTCAGCCGTCTCGCCTAGATCGAATTACAGATGCTGAAGTCTTCCTTAAAAAGAATGAAAATGGGTAAAGCTGCTAGTAAAGCTTTTTTTTCATAATGGAAATCATGCTCGACGAAGTAGAGCTGACTATAGACACACGGATCGACGCAATCGAGTAGTTAGGTCAAGTAAAGCTTTCCGACTGAAAGAAAGATGCTGGGCGGGCGTTCAACCAAAAGAAAAGCACCAGGGATTGATTAGATGATTTGGCTTTTAAAGATGAGAAGGACAACAACTATGGCAGCCATCTATTGGAACACCCTTTCTCTTCTAGCATTAATAAGACTTTGTTGACTTCTTTGCTTAAGGAAAGGAATAAGAAGCAAACATGGCATGAGTCTTAATGTCTGCAGCTATAAGGGCAGAGAAAGTGTAGGAATAAGGAAAGCATTATTAAAACAAATAAGATTTCGCAAGGTGAGGCTGGGACGAGAGAGAATCCATAGAGCTATGATTCTTTTGTGACTTCCACCTTTCGTCGAGTGTGAAATGGTGGGCTTTATACCCTCTGGCATTGGTTGGTCAAGATGCACCGAGGCTTAGATTAAGACAAAGAAGCCGTCGAACGCTGCCTCTGAGGAGATGTACGAATACTCATTCTCTTACCAATGTCTCTACTTCTCAAATCAATTGGAGAGGCCTCGAACTCGAACGCCAAATCAAGTCATTGACAGAATGGATTTCGATCTAGGCTCTAGAATAGGATTTATGAAGAAAGAAGACCTGAGCACGTGCCGCAGCCTGACTTGAATAACCAATTGTTTTCCTCTTTCCTCTCTGGATTATCTGGATTGGGTCTTCCCCTGCCTCAAAGAGTAGGGTTCCATTCTGCAAGATCAAAATAGAATAGAAAGAAGTAGTCTTCTACGATAAGGGTTCGTTCATGCTTTGTACTATCTTTCTGTCACTTTTGAGATCTCGTCTCTGCAGGATCGGAGGCTCCTATCTCCTGAGTCAACCTTTGCTTTTGGGTAAAAGTGTGCTTCCTTGCCTGTTCTTCTAGTCGACTATGTTGTGGTTCCTTCTTTCCATTCCTTGGGAATGGTGTCCGTGCTACTGAATCCCCCATTCATCTGCTTGGTCTCCCCTTCCTATCGAGACCCCGGGTCCTCGGAGGCGAAAAAAAGAATCAAACTGGGCCGACTCAACCGATGCAGACACGTCGTTTCTTTCAATAAAACAACCCCTACGGAAGCCAGGCGAATAATATTCCATATTAAAGAAAGGTTCATACGTTTCAAAACGTCTGAACAACTCCCCTATGGGTTCGACTAAAACATCGTAAAGCGGATCCCGGTTTTGGGCCCCAAATGGAAAGGGAGACCACTACCTCCCTATTCGCTGCTAAAAACATACTCTGGATGCGGTTTTTGCTAAGATGAATGCTACTTCTATGTATTTCCCATCGCATTTTCATAAGGAAAGAACTCCTTCATATTCAATCTTTTAACGATGCTTGCCAATTCTAATCCAGGGAGCACTTAGATCGATTTGAACGCTGATTTTCGCAAAACGACCTCGCGTAGCCAGTTCAGTAACCGGTATCAATTTGAATAGGTTTACCAAGAGTTTTCCCTATTTGGAGAAGAACTTCACTGTCGAAGTACTCAATAGGGAGCTCAGGTAAACAGATCCAAAGCGCAGTTTGAGTGACCGTTGCCAAGGAAGGCCTAAAATCAGGGTGCTTCGAACAGTGAGATAATGGTTTGCTATCATCCAAGGTCCCCCAGTAAGAGCTCTTTTGTAATCCTCCCCATCAGTCAATTTAAGGATGGTCGTGGCCCAGGTCAATGAAGTCAACTCCCCATTTGGTCTCCACATTTTCTCATGGATAAATGTGTACCCCACTTTCTTACCCAGAACCTTAACTATAAGAGACTTCCTCCATGGTTGATACATTATCCTTTTAGTTTCCCCATTAATGTTGATCACAAGGGGACAATTCGAAGGGCCCTGGTTATGGATTTGCTGCTCATCTTCTTCCCACTCGTCTGATTCAAAGCCTTCAGACTCCGGTTCCGAGATCTCAAGATAGCATGAGCCCTTGTGCTGTACCTGCATGAGAACATCACGAAAGGACAGTGGTGGATTCCCGTCTTCCTTTGATCGCTTCCATGGTCCGGGACTCTTCCCAGGGTCCGGAGGTAGCTCACAAAGGTCGCTCATTCACTTCCATCCTTCTCGTTCAATCTAGTGCCTACTCACTATGACACCCGGGATCTAAGAATTCTTCCTTTCAATAAAGCGCTTAGTTACTCCTGCCTTGGAGTTAGCTCCGCCCATTCCTGACTTGACTGAAAGGCCAAATGAAAGAAAGACTCTTCTCCCAAGGAAGAAGGTAAAGGCAGCAGCTCGGGAAGCTTCTTTCGTGTGTGCTTGGCTTCCTACTGAGTTCGAGTGAGGGTTAGCTGCCTTTACTGGGCTAGGCCTATGAGAAGAGAAGGGGTAGTGTACTCTTATCCGCAAAGAATGGGATTGACGGCCTTGGCTTATTCATTCAATATAGGAAATTCCACTCAATCCTAGAAGACCTTCCTCTCCCCCCGATCCGGTAGAGCGTGAAGCTTTGCTTTGGAATCGAACGAGAAGCTCGAAGGAAGTAGCCAATTAAAAGGTGGTTTCAGTCATCCTCTGCTTACAGCCTAATTCAAATCGAGGTTCCATCTTAGTACGCAAAGTCTTCAGCAAGAAAAGGGAAAGAAAGAGTTATAAATAAATCTGTGCGAATCTAATACATCCGACCAAAAGCATCAGGCAGGTACGGTCAAAGGAAGGGATGATGGTTCTGTCTTTTCGAATAAGATGGAGAGCTGGTAGACAGTAAATACAAGAAACAAGTGGAGCGCCGCTTGAAGGAAGTGATATCTGTGTTTTCAAATGAGATGTGGGTGAAAGCGAGGGAAGGATGCAAAGTAATCCAAGGGAAAGCTAACTCACTTATGCAGCTAGAAGGGATCTCTAAATCGGAGAAGGCGAAGCCTGACGAAGCGGAATTAGATAAAGGCTGACCCACGCAAAAGATTCTTTCTTTGAGTTCGGAACACTAGTGCAGCTCGAGAGGAATTTGTTGCTTAACCGAAGCCGGAGAGCGGATAACCGAGCAAAGCAACGCCTTTAGCTTACCACTTTCAGAGGCAACTCTGATCGCACAAAGGCTCATACATATAAGGAGCTAACTCACCAGCCCAAGCTTAGTCATGCTCACTCTGACCATCGACCCTCAGCGATGACTCCCACACCCACTGCCCACCTGTAAAGAGTAATCTCAATCACCTCACGTAACTCACCTGGCCCAACTACTACTGTAACAGGAACTATTGATTCCCATCCTCTCAAGAAAGAGGAAGTCTCTAACTCATGCACTTTATCTTCCTATCTATTATATTATACCAAACCAGCCGTTAGCTCGACTGACGCCCTTGATTCCTAATCTACCTGACGCTCTTGTGGAATCTCATCATTTCGTTATTCAACGCTCTAAGCACAGGTTGCAGAGCAGAGAATTTCTTTACGCGTAGCCCGCCCCTCCTTATCATATAATCATATATGCGAATTCACCTCACTACAAAACTATTACCCCCTGCCTTAGCACTGCTTTCCCTACCGTACGCTGAAAAATGCCCACCTGAAAGCATCGTACCTTTACGCCCGGGCGCCTTTACGCTTTTCATTCAGTTAAGTCATTTTGCTCTTTTATACTATATTTGCCTTGGAAACCGCCCCTACTTGCCCTCCTTAGCTTCTTCGTCATACCGACCTGACGCCTGTTCGTTACGAAAACAAGTGCT